GAGATTATACGAAAATGAATCCTTCCTAGGAGGGAACAAATATTTCTCTTTTCGATGAGAGTTTGTACACAACATGGGAGAAACCTATCTTCTATTTATAATAATTGAAGAAAAAGTTCCATCATATATAGTGAATTGATACTCCCGACTCCCACAAAATCATTTCTTTCGTTCAATAGTTACTCGTTATTAGTTAATAATCCTAGTGATTGGATCTATATGCGTATTCCGATAGGAAATGAAATAGTAAAATGATTTTTCGTCGAATGACTATTCATTTATTGTATTTTCAAATAGGGGGCAGGAAGGATCTATGGGAAAATGGTGGTTCAATTCAATGTTGTCTAACGAGGAGTTAGAACACAGGTGTGGGCTAGGTAAATCAATGGACAGTCTTGGTCGTCCTGTTGGAAATACCAGTGGAAGTGAAGATCCTATTCTAAATGATACGAATAAAAACAATCATAATCATGGTTGGCGCGAAAGTAATAGTTGCAGTAATGTTGATCATTTTTTCGGTGTCAGGGACATTTGGAGTTTCATCTCTGATGACACTTTTTTAGTTAGGGATAGTAATGGTAACAGTTATTCCGTATATTTTGATATTGAAAATCGGGTTTTTGAGATTGACAACGATAGTTCTTTTCTGAGTGAACTAGAAACTGCTTTTTCTAGTTATCTGAATAGCGGGTCTAAGAGTGACAATCGCTACTATGATCATTATATGTATGATACTACGTATAGTTGGAATAATCACATTAATAGTTGCATTGATAGTTATCTTCGTTCTGAAATCAGTATTGATAAGTACATTTCGAGTGGTAGCGACAATCACATTTACAGTTATATTTATAGTTACATTTGTAGTGGTGAAAGTGTAAGTGATAGTGACAGGGGGAGTTCTAGTATAAGAACTGGCGGTAATGGCAGTGATTTCAATATAAGAGGAAGATCTAATGATTTCGATGGAAATAAAAAATACAGACATTTATGGGTTCAATGCGAAAATTGTTATGGATTAAATTATAAGAAATTTTTTAGGTCAAAAATGAATATTTGTGAACAATGTGGATATCATTTGAAAATGGGTAGTTCAGATAGAATCGAACTTTCGGTTGATTCGGGCACTTGGGATCCTATGGACGAAGACATGGTCTCTATTGACCCCATTGAATTTCACTCGGAAGAGGAACCTTATAGAGATCGTATCAATTCGTATCAAAGAAAGACAGGTTTAACTGAGGCTGTTCAAACAGGCATAGGTCAACTAAATGGGATTCCCATAGCCATTGGGGTTATGGATTTTCAGTTCATGGGGGGTAGTATGGGATCCGTAGTAGGCGAGAAAATCACCCGGTTGATCGAATATGCTGCTAATAGATCTCTACCTGTTATTATGGTGTGTGCTTCTGGAGGAGCACGCATGCAAGAAGGAAGTTTGAGTTTGATGCAAATGGCTAAAATATCTTCCGCTTTATATGATTATCAATTCAATAAAAAGTTATTCTATGTATCAATCCTTACATCTCCTACAACCGGCGGAGTAACGGCCAGTTTTGGTATGTTGGGAGATATTATTATTGCTGAACCCAATGCCTACATTGCATTTGCGGGGAAAAGAGTAATTGAACAAACATTGAATAAGACAGTACCTGACGGTTCACAAGCAGCTGAGTATTTATTCCATAAGGGCTTATTTGATCCAATCGTACCACGTAATCCTTTAAAAGGTGTTCTGAGTGAATTATTTCAGCTACACGGTTTCTTTCCCTTGAATCAAAATTCAAGTAGAGCGCTAGGCTCAGTTATTTGTAGCGAACTTTAGTTCATCGGAATCAAAGTCAAAATAAGAAGAGTGGAGTTTTCTTTGGTAACATAAGTTCTATAGGAAGTTTCGGATAATGACTTTTTTTGATGCAGATTTTTTATCCTACCCCTATTCATGATTAGTAATCAGGAACCCCCTATCAGGAGGAAAAGAGTGAATTCTTCCTTCCGCGGAATGGACTTGGGAAAAAAAATCAAAAGAATTTCATGTTCCCTTCTTTCATATTAATATATATCGTATTAATATATATAGAATAATTCAAATCTATAAGGGAAGTGTTGCATATTTTTATATCTCCCGAGGACCTACACTTTTGACTATGAATTCCTGTTGGATCGGATTCTAACAAATCCTTAGGAAACTCGTAAGAAACTCTTTATTAGAAAATAAGGGCGGTAGAACAAGAATAATAAAGCGGATTATCATCCATCTATTTCTTGTAGAAAGGTGAATAGATACGCTTATTTAGCTCTACATTCCTTGCACTTATTATATACTTAATAATACTTATAATAGATATACTTATCATAAGATAAAATATCTTTATAACAGGTACAAATATTAAATCGAGGCACCCATTCTATGACAGATTTCAATTTACCCTCTATTTTTGTGCCTTTAGTGGGCTTAGTGTTTCCAGCAATTGCAATGGCTTCTTTATCTCTTCATGTTCAAAAAAACAAGATTGTTTAGACCTGATAGGACAAAATTTCATCAATTTATTTCAACACTTGGACTTGGATCATAATAGGGATATCCATTTAGTGGAATATGATACGACATGTGGCTCCCTCCGGGCACAAATAAAAAAGTGATTATACATGCGGATACATTATATATGGATAAATGCATGTATATGGGGGGATAGCTGTTTTAAAATGGATCAGAGCGGATATCTGAAATAGAAAGTTAACGTATCTATATTATGTAGATATACATAGTGGTGGTATTATACGAAGGGGATGTTATTATTTTATATCTAACCAATTTGATGAATTACTCCTAATAGTTCGCGTCATAATAGTGCTAGTTGATGAGAGTTACTTCGGGAGCAAAATAAAAAAAGTAAAATCAAATTCATTTGGCTTATTCTCTTCTCTCAATTCCAATAGGATGCAACTGGATCTAGTATGAACTATCGATCAGAACGTATATGGATAGAACTTATAACGGGATCTCGAAAAACAAGTAATTTCTGCTGGGCCTGTATCCTTTTTTTAGGTTCACTAGGATTCCTATTGGTTGGAACTTCCAGTTATCTTGGTAGGAATCTGATATCTTTATTCCCGTCTCAGCAAATCCTTTTTTTTCCCCAAGGAATCGTGATGTCTTTCTATGGGATCGCAGGTCTGTTCATTAGTTCCTATTTGTGGTGCACAATTTCGTGGAATGTAGGTAGCGGTTATGATCGATTCGATAGAAAAGAAGGAATAGTGTGTATTTTTCGTTGGGGATTTCCTGGAATAAATCGTCGCATCTTCCTTCGATTCCTTATGAGAGAGATTCAATCGATCAGAATGGAAGTTAAAGAGGGTCTTTATCCTCGACGTGTCCTTTATATGGAAATCAGAGGCCAGGGCGCCATTCCCTTGACCCGTACTGACGAAAATTTGACTCCACGAGAAATTGAACAAAAAGCTGCTGAATTGGCCTATTTCTTGCGCGTGCCAATTGAAGTATTTTGAAATGAAGGGAATTAATGCTTTCTCAGCATGAGGGAAGGGACCCAGGAACCCCCTTTTAAATATAACTGAAGCTTCTTCGGAACGTTCATTCGAGCAAAACATGTTAGATTCTATTTCCCCCGTTCCGTTGGTAATCCTTCTGTGGCCCATAGAATAAAGCAGGCGGACGTATACGGAACAACCATAATAAGAAGCAATTTTGATCGACCAAAACTCCTTTTTCTCCATATAGAACTCAATTCTACTAGTAACAAGTCTAATAAGTATGTATTCATCACACATATCAGAGCATTTCGGAATACATAATTTCTCTTTTTAGGGCCAATACTTTGGATTAATACATTAGATACAGATGTATCATATCTCGTTAATTATCTTTCTTTTGTCAATTGATGTTTCTTTTTTGATCCTTTCTTTAGCTCCTGGATAACCAAACGTTTAGATCTCTCATAACTATCCAATTTCTCTCTCGTTTTGTCACCTATTTCGGATTTCATCATTAATATTTTTCAGAAATATCCCCTCAATTATTCCTGGGTCGTGGGTAGCCAGTGAAAATTTCGAAAAAATAATTGAGGGGAGTTCTTTCGTCTCGAAATCAAAATAATATTCATTATTTCAAGCGGTTCTTTTGGGCATTCATCGAAAGAACAAATGAAGATAGAATTGGTTCGAATTTGACCAACTGAGATATCTGGGAAAAGTATTTGATTATTTCTTCATTCGAAACGGGCCCTTATTCTATTTCTATTTCTATATTCTTTCTAGATCCAAGGACTAAACAATTCAAAAAAAAAAAAAGGAATAGATCCATAGGTTCCATACCTTGTTATAGAACTCATGCTTCATAGAAATATCGGATCAGATAGAGTCGGCGACTGAAGCGGGTTCATTAACAATTCACAGATGAAAAGTGTCAAAAAAGAAAGCATTGACTCCCCTCCCGTATCTTGCATCTATAGTCTTTTTGCCCTGGTGGATCTCTCTCTCATTTAATAAAAGTCTGGAACCTTGGGTTACTAATTGGTGGAATACCGGACAATCCGAAACTTTTTTGAATGATATTCAAGAAAAGAACGTTCTAGAAAGATTCATAGAATTAGAACAACTATTCCTGTTGGATGAAATGATAAAAGAGTACCCGGAGACACAGATACAAAAGCTTCGTATAGGAATCCACAAAGAGACGATGCAATTGGTCAAAATGCACAACGAAGATCATATCCATATCATTTTGGATTTCTCGACAAATATAATCTGTTTTGCTATTCTAAGTGGTTATTCTATTCTGGGTAATGAAGAACTTGTCATTCTGAATTCTTGGGTTCAGGAATTCCTCTATAACTTAAGCGACACAATAAAGGCTTTTTCTATTCTTTTATTAACTGATTTATGTATCGGATTCCACTCACCCCGGGGGTGGGAACTAATGATTGGTTCGGTCTACAAAGATTTTGGATTTGCTCATAATGATCAAATTATATCTG